TATCCATTCACCCGAAACTGATCTGCTTCCATTTCTACTTTCCGTAAGCGGGCCCGGGCTTTTTCCAGCTGTTCAATGGCCCCCCCACGCAGTTCTTCTGAATTTCGAATAGTATTCAAGATCCTCTGTTTTCGATTATCTAATAAATCACTTAATGAAAGTAGATTATCTTTCCGTTCATTTTAAAACTTCCATAATCCCTTCCCGAACCAAACATGAATCTTTCAATTCATTTGGCTCTCACGCTCAATTACTCAATTACTTAGGGCAAATTCTCATAGCTTTTTTTTATGAATGTAATGAGCCTATCCTCTTCATAGTCCAAAAAATGAAAAAAAAAACGAATCTAATGCAAAACCAAAATACTTAGAGGACTCTTCTGACAAAATAAAAAATATGTAATTGTCAGCAAAGTTGTTTCTTTTTTTTTCTTCAGTTCAAATCCAAAAAATGCTTGTTATTTATACATAAGGCATAGGTCGTCGATTCAGCATTGGATAAAAGGGGGAAAATGCCCTTTTTTAGAAGAAGCGGTTCAATTCATTTTATCGAGATGAGTGTTCTATATCGATAAAATATTCATTTTAAAACCATCTCTATATTAAATTAAGATGGTGGTAGAAAGAGTACCGTGCTGCGTCTAGACTTCAAACGGTTTGCTTTAACCATCTTAACAGCCCCACATTATTGGTTGCTAGAGAATCAAAGTGGATTTGCCAATTAATCACGAAATGCTGTGGTTCTTGCATATAATTTCTTAAGAAGTAATTCGCGAGATCATGCACCTTTCTTTCCTAGTTATAACGTTATAACGGAAAAGGGTACAGCTGATTGGATCCAGCCTATTCTTGAAATAAACAACTCACACACACTCCCTTTCCAAAAAAGATCAATACACCAATCACTACACTTAGATTTATTGGATTTGTTGCTAAAATATCGGTATTAAATCCGAAACTCCCGGCAGATGGCCAATGGCCCAAAGAAACGAAAGAATCGGTTACATTTTTCATATAATCTCCTCTTATAGATAGACTAAAAAATCGACGAGAGTTCTTTTTCTATCACTTTGCCCCTCTTTTTTATTTATTCTTTTTTTTTTTTTTGAAATCGAGTCCAAAAATATTCGAGTTATAGTTATAAAGTATGAACTACCCCTTGATTGTTGACTGTTGCAACGCCTCATAAAAAGAGTTTCCTTGGACTACAAACGGGAAGGATGAAAGCGAGTTGGTATACTAATTCCTCATCTGCAAATCAGCCCTTCCCGTAGGTTATTTTCTCAACGAATAAAGAATTGTAGGAGTGAAATCTTGATCTAATTTGAAAAATCGAATTTGAAAAAGCAAACGACAAGTCCAAGGCAATAAAATAGGAAAATATGTATTTTTCCTATTTCTACGATTAAACAATTAAACAAAAGGATTCGCAAATAAAAGTGCTAGTGCCACAACCAATCCATAAATCGTTAAAGCTTCCATAAAAGCTAAACTAAGCAATAGAGTACCTCGTATTTTTCCCTCCGCCTCAGGCTGTCTCGCGATACCCTCTACGGCTTGACCCGCAGCAGTCCCTTGACCAACTCCAGGTCCAATAGAAGCAAGCCCTACAGCCAATCCAGCAGCAATAACGGAAGCAGCAGAAATCAGTGGATTCATGATAAGTTCCTCGTACCAACAAAAAGAAATGGTTAATGATACAATCAACCAATGAATTAGGACTTAATTATTCCATCGATAGTATTCATCCAGTCGAAGTAACTAAGAACTTCGAATTTAAGTAAGAATATTATTGAATCATCAGAACTACTTCGATATCTCTTTTTTCGTTTCTATCCACAGAGTTTTTGTGAATCCATAGAACTTTAGTTCTTCCATTTCTTGGTTCCGAACTGTTATTTCAATTCTTCCATCTTTTCTTGATTTCATCTCTTTTTCTTTTTTTCGGCCAATTCACAGCCACAACGATATGAAAGGACTTCTATTGGAACCCACACGCAGTAGTAGGGCAAATAAAATATATCTTTAGTTCATATATAACTAGTTAATATCTAATATCACATATACATGTCTCTCTTCCATAACGTAAACCATTAGATTCAACCGGATTCGAGAATCAATCCATTTTTTTAGGAATCCCGTTTTTTTGTAAATTCTTTTCTCCCTTCCGTTTTGTTTATCATTATTTCAACGGAATACAATCTAAATGGGCAAATGAAATTGATATTGATTAGTGCGAATTATTGCACCGCAATATTAGTATTTGATTGATCTAAGTTCATGCAATTTATTATTTATTAATATTTTCTTTTGGTCAATTGTTGAATAAAATCAACTGTAAAGTAGAATCCTTTCTCCTGTTTTTTATTTAATCACCTGTCGTAAACATATATCTTATTCAAATCATAATTTGAATAAGACGATTGGCTGACCAATCCAATATAAGAGAAAGTGAATATTCGTCGCGGAAAGGTAGGATATTAAGTGGACGAAAAGAGAAT